TAGGATGAATGACAAAAGATAATGAATTCTTGAATAACTAAAAAAGGGTAAGGTGTCAAACGGACTTTTTGGGGGAGTAGAGTTGGGGATAGAGGGACTTGAACCCTCACGATTTTAAAAGTCAACGGATTTTCATCTTACTATAAATTTCATTGTTGTCAGTATTGACATGTAGAATGGGACTCTATCTTTATTCTCGTCCGATTAATAAGTTCCACCGAGGATCTATCAGACTATGAAGTGAATCATTTGATCAACACAAAGTAGTAAACTCCATTTGTTAGAACAGCTTCCATTGAGTCTCTGCACCTATCCCTTTTTTTCTCGCTTTCTAAACTCTGGTTTGTTCGCGTAAACTAGGATTTGGCTCAGGATTGCCCATTGTTAATTCCAGGGTTTCTCTGAATTTGAAAGTTATCACTTAGTAGGTTTCCATACCAAGGCTCAATCCAATTAAGTCCGCAGCGTCTACCAATTCCGCCATATCCCCTTTTTTGATCTCATTATGATGTCTTTCCACTTTTCTTATGCCGAAACCTTGGAATTCATTACATATAGATACTTATTTTATTTTTTTTATATCTTCTTTCATTTTTTGAGCCCCATCCATATTGATTTAGTCTAATCAACAAAGATTCTATCATTTTTGTATTTGCAATTCAATATGGTTATATATTACATAACATATATATGTTCTTCCTTTTCTCATCTTTGTCTTAAATTTGAAGAAATAGTCGAACGGTCCATTCTTTTTTTTTTTTTTTTACTTCCCATGAAAACAAATTTATGATTATTATTGAAACTTCGAATTCTACTGTGTCGATTTAAAATTCGAATAATTCTAAAAGATTCTATTCGAATATTCATTTCGAATATTAATTCTAATAATTCTATACTATTAGAAATAAAATAAAAAGACAAAAAGTATAAAATAATAATAATAGCATGAGGTTAGAACAAAAAAACAAGAATTTCAAATCAGATATAATTTAACTTAAAAAAAATAAGATTTCTGATCTAATTAAGATTTTCTTAGTTTGATTTCGAAACTAATGAAAAATTAGAAAGTTGATCTATTGCTATATTCTATATAATTAATAATTAATTAATTAAGGTTATGTTTTATTTATTTAATAATAGTCACTATTTATTTGAGCTATATTCTGTTCTAGAATATTTAGAATATTATTAATTCTAAATAGATAAGGAAAAATATGAATAGAATAGTTAATTGATATGATCTAGTAGTTTAGTGAATTTCTATGTATGCGCTATTTTATTTGAGCCCGCTTAGCTCAGAGGTTAGAGCATCGCATTTGTAATGCGATGGTCATCGGTTCGATTCCGATAGCCGGCTTTTACATATTTTGTCGTTTTTTTACATGATTTTTAATGTACTTTAAAAATCAAAGAAGATTGAAAAGACTTCTTTCACCTTTTTCCAAGAGTTACCACGCCATCTATATTATATCATATAAACTTCCATATAGGAATATATATTGGGATAAAAGGGTTAGATCTTTGCAAAATAAATCAAGAAAATAAAGGCAAATTTTTGTGATTTAGTTGATTTATATATATTGTATATACAATAAAAAAAATCTATATATTGAGAGAATATATCTTCTGACTCTTTGTATTCCAATAGTTTATTGGAGTGGATTTCACGTCATTTATCATTATCATTTAGTTCAGTTTTAATTTTGTTTAGTTTTGTTACAATTTCAATAAAAAAAGGAGTCTTTATGTCACGTTACCGAGGGCCTCGTTTTAAAAAAATACGTCGTCTGGGGGCTTTACCGGGACTAACTAGTAAAAGGCCTAGGGCAGGAAGCGATCTTAGAAACCAATCACGCTCCGGAAAAAAATCGCAATATCGTATTCGTTTAGAAGAAAAACAAAAATTGCGTTTTCATTATGGTCTTACAGAACGCCAATTACTTAAATATGTTCGTATCGCCGGAAAAGCCAAGGGGTCAACGGGTCAAGTTTTATTACAATTACTTGAAATGCGTTTGGATAACATCCTTTTTCGATTGGGTATGGCTTTGACTATTCCTCAAGCGCGCCAATTAGTTAACCATGGACATATTTTAGTTAATGGTCGTATAGTTGATATACCAAGTTATCGCTGCAAACCCCGAGATATTATTACAGTGAAGGATGAACAAAACTCTAGAACTTTGGTTCAAAATCTTCTTGATTCATCTGCCCCCGAGGAATTGCCAAACCATCTGACTCTTCACACATTCCAATATGAAGGGTTAGTCAATCAAATCATAGATAGGAAATGCGTCGGTTTGAAAATAAATGAATTGCTTGTCGTAGAATATTACTCTCGACAGACTTAATAAACCTAACTTAAGTAAAAAAAATCACTAAAAACAAGAGTTCGGACAACTCCCCTTAGCCCTCTTTTTTGATAAAAAAAAAGGTACGAAGGTAAGGGATTTTGTCGGGGAATCTTTTTCCTATTCATGTATCATAGATTGATAGGGAGGTTTGGATCCCTTGGTTGCTCTTCCCATCATTTTCCATATCAAAGAAATGTAGATTTTATATCTATTCTTTTTTTTTTATTTGATAAATTGTGGTTAATCACATAAGATTGGTGAATTAGTTGAAAGTACGGAAAGAGAGGGATTCGAACCCTCGGTAAACTAAAGTCTACATAACAGTTCCAATGTTACGCCTTCAACCACTCGGCCATCTCTCCGACATCAGGATTATGACTGAGTACCTGGGTGAATAGCGAGTTATTCATCGTTTTTTAGATTATGGTTAATAGAAACCTTTTTTGACCGGAAAAAATTGGAAGTAGATAGAATGTTTTTTTATTTTAACGATTCCGCTTTTATGTTAGTTCGTACTATAAAATTCCTTTGTTTGTGAGACAATTTTCTCACAAAAGAAAAGGTAAAGGAAATAAAAAGAGTTATAGAATGGATTACTACCTATGCCAAGATCGCGTATAAATGGAAATTTTATTGATAAAACCTTTACAATTGTAGCCGATATCTTATTACGAGTCATTCCGACAACTTCCGGAGAAAAGGAGGCATTTACTTATTACAGAGATGGTGCGATTTGATTATTATTATTTTTTTTTATTTCTCGCCGATTTGGAATAGAAAGAAAAACGACTATTGAAAAAAATCTACGCTTTTGAAGGTGAAGTTTATAATATAAAAAAAGCAATCCCTTCTGTCATGTATCCACGATTAATGCAGCCTTAGATGCTTCAATTGTGAATTCTAGTATTGAGCAAAAGGTTTTTACCTATGGTTCCCGTATTACAGATCAAACTAATACACTCTACGAATAGGAGGCACAGGGGAAGAAGCACTACGCCGAGAAATCAACAACATGAAAACTTTCTTCAAAATGATTCCTTTTCTTTCTTCTTCTTCTTTGGGATTGGGACTAATTAAAATGGTTGGAACAATAAACATCCATCTCGTTCGTACTTTGGATACCCGTATAACCATTGAAGACTGTTGAAGTGACTAATTCCTGGAAATTTAAGGGCGTTGAGAACAAAGAAATTTTTAGAGTTTCCTTTTTTATTTTTATCTAGCATGAACCCACTTGGTAGTAAGAAAAGATCTTTTGCAAGAAGGTTGGCTAGGGATTTCTTGTAAAAACATTAGCCCCGCTTAGGTCATAATGACATCAAATTTTTCCATATATTTATTATTTTGATTATGTACCTAAAGGAGGAGCCGTATGAGATGAAAATCTCACATACGGTTCTGAAACGGAGAATTCGGTAAAGCGAATGACGACCGTAACGGATGTCGGCTCAATCTGAAGGAAATTATGCGGAAGCATTACAGAATTATTATGAAGCTATGCGACTAGAAATTGACCCCTATGATCGAAGTTATATACTCTATAATATAGGCCTTATCCACACAAGTAATGGGGAACATACCAAAGCTTTAGAATATTATTTTCGGGCATTAGAACGAAACCCCTTTTTACCACAAGCTTTTAATAATATGGCTGTGATCTGTCATTACGTGCGACTATCTCCACTATAGAAAAAAAGAACGAATAGCTAGTCAATTAAATACTAGAAACACAAAAAAAGGGCTTTCTACATAAGCATCGTCCAAAACGATTTTTTATCAGCTGTAGCAAATAAATAAACTTCATAGATCGAAATATGAAGTGAAGACTAGATATGCCTAAATACTTTCTTCTATGGATAAAAAAAGATTTAATTGATAGAGGAAGCACCGTAAAGATCAATTGGAAAGGTTTTGTACCGATACAACAAAAGCTGCTTATTTATATCATAATATGAGATAAATCTTAGGAATCTACTTATGTAATAGAGTTTATCCCCTAAGGTATTGAGCAGCGGTGTAGCATCAGATCCTAAAGACAGTAAGTCTTTTTCTTTTTTATGAAATATGAAAAAAAGTCTTTTTCAAAGATTCTATATAAATTTTTATATGAAAGCGGGATAGTTACCTTTCAGAAAATTCTAATATCTAATAACAGTGGCCATGCCTTTTTTCTGAAGGTAGGAGAAAAGATAAAACTTATTCTATATAATTAATAATTAAATCAAAATGAAAGTTTGAAACTCATGTAATTACTCTCTTTTGTTTAATTCAAGAAAAACCGAATATCTATAAGAAATCTCATTCAATTAGATATTCAATTAGATATAAAGTTAAAGTTGGTTAAAGTGAAAAAACTGGTACACCAAAACAAAAGAGTTGGTTGTCGAGCCGTATGAGGTAGGAAACTCTCAAGTACGGTTCTCAGGGAGGGACCCGCCTATTCCGACCGTGGAGAACAGGCCATTCAACAAGGAGATTCTGAAATGGCGGAGGCTTGGTTCGCTCAAGCCGCTGAGTATTGGAAACAGGCTATAACGCTTACTCCTGGTAATTATATTGAAGCACAGAATTGGTTGACGATCACGAGGCGCTTCGAATAAGAACTTTTCCTTTGTTTCTTGTTTTTTTTATTCTATATATATCTTT